GGAAGTATTGATCCAATTCAAAAAAAAAAAAACAAAATTATGTTTCGCAATTTCATAATCCAATTCGAATTGACTCTTGGATACAAATCACGAGAACGGATATTTTTCTCCGAATCTTTTATTTAAATTTGAGAGTGAAAGGATTAAAATTTAATCCTTTTAAGAAATAAAGTTTTTGATTGAAATATCAATTAAACTGAAGGACCCCTTAACCATTAAGGGGATTAATTGAACGAATCACACTTTTACCACTAAACTATACCCGCTACAATGCGATTATTGTATAAAAAGGGCCCTTTGTCGAACAAGAGAATCAGATGTAATCAAGATAGGACATAAATTTAAAATAATCATGAAATGAAAATTCGAAATTAGTCTTTGTCAGGAGTCCTCGTAAAGGAGGAGTTATTTCGTTTAAATAACTAAATTTAATAATTCAAAACAATTTCTTTTGTTGGACGAATTTTGACAGATATGGCTCGACAAAATAACTTTTATCCACACACCAAATACAAATTTTTATTCTTGATTCAATCAAAAGAATGGAAATAGTCCTTCTTTTTATTGTTCCTTTGAATACAATAACAAGTATTTCATTTTGTGGTTTTCAAATCAAATTCAAATAAATCGTTTTTTTATGGTATGGTTCGCACCCTTTCTACGGTTCAGCGGTATGGGTCATTAGAACAAAAAAAGGCCCGGCTGGGTACTGACCAGGCCAGGCCGTGGAAGTGGAAATAAAAAAGGCCCCGTTGAACGAAATTAAAGAGATATTCTTTTCTTTATTTTTTTCTATTTTATTTCTTTCGAATACTTTCTTTATTTTAATTTTCTAAAAATGATAGAAATGGAATTGCTGATAAAAGTTATATCTATTTATATAATAGAATACAAAAGACAATAAAAAAAATAAATTCTATAAGCTATATTTTCTATGAGCTATATAATCAATTTACTTTCTATATTCTCTAGAAGAGAATATAGAAAGTAAAGATAGAAAATCAAGTAAAGACGGGCTTTTTCAAGCATTATTTTTTGTGTAATGTAACATAGTAATTTGTGTAATGTAACATAGTAATTTTTTTTTTTTTTTTTCAATTAGGAGAGATGGCTGAGTGGATTAAAGCGTCGGATTGCTAATCCGGTGTACGAGTTATTCGTACCGAGGGTTCGAATCCCTCTCTTTCCGTTTCGGGCGATGGCTTGGTATTTTTCAAATTTAACTTTAGCGAACACTTTTACTTTATTTTTAATAGTAACTGGGAATCAAAAAATCCTAAGAACGTTTATACGAATAAAGTAAGCAACTCCTTCCTTTTTTATTCTTCGCGTCCGGGATTACGCCCTGGATCATTAGACAGGAATCCGAAGATGAAGAGCGAAACAAAGAATATCACTACGGTGTAAACAAAGAGTTTGAGAGTAAGCATTACACAATCTCCAAATCAGGTTTTTTGGGAAAAGGAAAAAGAGAATAGATTCTCTATTTTTATACTACATATCCAATTTTGACATCAAGAAATGAAGTTCTTTTTAGAATTTTAGAATTTGATTCTCTAAATAGAAAATCGTTTTCATAAATTAAATTCACACAATTAGAATTCTACATTTTGGTTGGCTCTAATATAAGATGGTTTCAGTGAAAAAGGGTCATAATCAACAAATTGCAAATAGCAAATGGGGGATCAAAATGGATCGCGGTTCCCCAAAAATTTCATTGTTTGAATTGAGGCGGGGGTTCGTTCATATTGTAAGACTCATCTGCTCTTATTTATTAATTGTTAGAATTTTTTTTTTTTCGAACTAGAATAAATCATGAATTTTTCTAGCACAATATTAAAGATCTTATCGAAAACTTACAGCAGCTTGCCAAACAAAGGCTAAGAGAAAAAATAGAACAGGTATTACTGGCATAACATCTACAATTGGATTCAAAAAAGCGTAGGCCTCGGGTAATTTAGCGAATAAAAAACTACTCGAATAAAGGGCAGAATTAAGACAGATATACATTAAACTAAAGATATTAAGCATAACAAACATTTTGTTCTTGGAGATAATTTTATTTTGATTGAGTTATTAATATCTTATTGATATAAGATAAAAATGAAGAAAAGAAAGTAAGGTAGACAAAAAAAACTTCTTGGAACCGACCCAATCAAAACAAAAATCCTTCTATTCTCGTGTGAGAATTGAAGAAATCATACTTTCATACAATATCTTAATTGAATTCTATGTAATGATCAATAAATTAAGTTGTATTTTACACCTACATGTGTCAAAATCCTAACACTAAAATCAGAATCGAATTTTGGGGCTTTGGAGTGGAATTGACGAACAGCCAATACCACTGGTACTCTTTATTAGTACCAAATCGAAATTGAAATGGGGCGTCGCCAAGTGGTAAGGCAACGGGTTTTGGTCCCGGTATTCGGAGGTTCGAATCCTTCCGTCCCAGACCGGGCAGAATAAAAATTTTCAATTCCCGTTTGAGCAACCCTCTTAAGTATATATTGATAAAATATACGTGTACGTCTTTTTTTTTTTTTTCTTTTTTTTTTTTTTCGAATTAAAAAAATTATTTTCTCAACCAGATCTTTTTTCACAAATTGAATCGAATTCAAATAATACGAAAATGGAACTGAATGCATTTGTGGTCCCCGCAAGCGGGGAACATCGATCACAAGAGTTTGAATTAAAAAACGTTGGATGGGCGTTTTTGCGTATGCCCCCCTCTTCCTCTTTCATTCACTTTCATATTTAAGCGAGTTTCGTAGAAAACTCTGACGCCCCCCCCTCGAATTGAATTTTCAAAGATCCATTCTAAATCGAAATGGGAAAGCCTCCCCATTCCTATCTTTTTAGAATCCCAATTATTCTCTTTTCATTTCGGAATTCTAAACAAGAGGGTATTCCTGGTACTGATTGAATTCGGGATTAAGTCTCTTAAGTAAGACTAGGTTAGATTAAAATAAAAAACAACAAATTAGAAAGGAAACAATGACTTAATCTGGGCCCTTTTGTCTTTGTATCTATACAAAATAGTCTAGCATTCCGTAAAATGGGATCTTTTTTTTTTATTTATTTAGGATTCCCACAGAAAGAATTCGGGGTGGGAGTAAGTAAGAGTTAGTGAGCAATGAAAGATACCGATTTGAATATCGGTGTCGGTCCAAATTTCATTAACCAATAATCCCGCTCTATATGGAATGGAGGCTCTTTGATTCTAACCCAAATTTTGCGGTCTTGGTCTTTTTTTAATGAATAATTGTAAATCTCTGGAATAACAATTGAGACGGGGGTTATTCATATAGTCTATTTACTTTAATTTTATACTATTTACTTTATTTTCTATTTTATTTATTTTATTTTGAATTTGGGGAAAGATTATTGAATCTGAAGCCCAAGCCAAAGAAACGACACATAATTTGAGGAAAGGCTTATATGCATGGATTGCTATCCTTCTATTTCAGAGATAACGTCCTTTTGCTTTTTAAGATTTGTGAGCCCTTATCTTCCTGTTAAATTAAATATTTAACATACAATATACATAATTACTTCCAACGAAAATTGTTCAGTCTAATCTGATAGATACAGAAATCGCCCATTTTTGTAATTCTGATTTTCTCTTTCATTTCAGGATTCCGGATGAACGACTAACAACCTAAATATTCCCTTCATATACAAGGAAAAAAGTCTGTGTATCGACCGAAGCAATGACTATTCATGATTCCATACTGGAATCAATTACATACCGGTTCCAAACTAGAGAAATGTTATGGTAAAACTTCGTTTGAAACGATGTGGTAGAAAGCAACGTGCGACTTGAAGGACATGATCCGCTGTGGATTTGTTTTTTACATCCACCGTTTTCGATTTTATATGAATGGGCTCTTGGCTCGACATTTTTTCTTCTGTTCTATTAGAATCCTCAAGTTTTTTTGGGGGGGTAATGGAACTAGTACAGGATGGAGCTCGAGTATAAAGTATTTATTCCTTTCTCAGGGGCAAGGATCTAGGGTTAATACCAATCAATAAGTTGGAAAAAACTTCGTAAGTAAATTTTCGATATAGAAATCGAAAGGATCTGATTCGAGCAATTTTGAAATCCAAAAGCAAGGGGAAAATTTGTTGGAATTGGGAAAACTTTTTCTACCAAAAGTGTATCCTGTAGGAATCAATTGTTCGTATGATTCTTTGATAGAAAGAAATCAAAAGGGGGTGTGTTGCTGCCATTTTTTAAAATAAAAAACGTTAAAGATCACCGAAGTAATGTCTAAACCTAATGATTCAAAGCAAAGATAAAGGATCCTGGAACAAGGAAATACCATTTTTCAATTGTCTCAACAATTCAATCCAATCCAAAAATAGATTCGATTCGAAACGAGACAAACAAAAAAGGGGCTTGAGACCGCTCAAAAAAGGAAATGCCTAAGGATTTTCGGCTGGGCGTTGAAACTTATCTAACTTGAGTTATGAGAGTACGAATTCTTTTTTTGTTTCTTTTGAAAATGACAAAGAAACAAAAAAAGAATAACTTAAATCTCTAATTGATTTGATTATTTTATAGATCTATTTGACATTCTAATTCTATACATAGACATAACTATCACTTCTAACCATTTTGTTTTCTCGAGCCGTACGAGGAGAAAACTTCTTATACGTTTCTAGGGGGGGTACTGTTCATCTATATCTATCCCAATGAGCCGTTTATCGAATCGTTGCAATTGATGGTCGATCCCGAAGAGAAGGAAGAGATCTTCGGAAAGTGGGTTTTTATGATCCGATAAATAATCAAACCCATTTAAATGTTCCTGCTATTCTATATTTCCTTGCCAAGGGCGCTCAACCTACAGGAACCGTTCATGATATTTCACAGAAAGCGGGGGTTTTTACAGAAGTTAGTCTTAATCAAACGAAATTCTATTAAGGAATAGAACAAAAAAGAGGGTGTGGATGCGCTTTATCTAGTTTTGTATAATTTTTTCTTTACTATCCCCCCTTTTGTTCTATTCAGACCTATTTCTTTTCGGTTTTTTTTTTTTTCAAGTCTTTCTCTAAAAAAGTATTCTTAAAGTTTTTTATTTATCTAATTCTTTAGATATTATTTCTTAATTTCCATATTTATTATATCTATTTATTAATATATAATTTGATTTGTTATTTGGATTTGAATTCAATTTAATAAATAACCAATTAACTCTTTTTGTTTTTGTTATTGTATGTTTTTAGTATTTTCTCAATCTTGCTATTCAATATTCAATGTCATATTGACAATATTGTAGTGAACAAATATAATTTGATCATGGAGAAATGGGCCCATTTATCTCCGTTCCATAGGTTTTGGTTGTCTTTTTTTTATGTTCAAAATCGATTAGAAATTTTTTTGATTCGAGTTCTTGCTAATTTAATTTTTTGATTCCGTTTTGAAATTCAATTTTTTTTTTTATTTTATTTTTATTCCGATTCTATCTACCCATTCGAATTATTTGGGTTGCTAACTCAACGGTAGAGTACTCGGCTTTTAAGTACGGCTAGCATCTTTTACACATTTCTATGAAGCAAAGAATTCGTCCAAATCTTCGGGAGAGTTTGTAAGACTGCGACTGATCCTGAAAGGAATGAATGGAAAAAACAGCATGTCGTATCAATGGATAATTTTTAGAATATTTTATTCTTGTTCAATCGTTATAAAACCAAGTTTGAATTCTTGGCGCGGAACAAAATAAATATAATTATTAAGAGTTGGGTCGAGTGAATAAATGGATAGAGCCCTAGGGTTCCAATTATAGGGAAACAAAAAGTAACGAGCTTCGGTTCTTAATTTGAATGATTATCCGATCTAATTAAACGTTAAAAAGATATTAGTTCCTAACGCGGGGAAAGGTTTTCCCATGAGGGGATTATCGATTTATTTAATGAGTCCTAAGTATTAGCGGGTCCCTATTATGGGTTGTAACTGAATGTGTAGAAGAAGCAGTATATTGATAAATATAGTTGTTTTTTTTCCAAAATCAAAAGAGCGATTGGAGTGAAAAAATAAAGGGTTTCTAACCACTTAGTTATACTATAACTATAACAAACATAAACCAATTAAATTAACTCAAAATGAGAGGATAGAGAATCCGGTGATGAGTCTACCCATTTTCAAGGTATCCACTTTTTTTACTACAATACTTTGTTTTCACCGTATCGCACTATGTATCGTTTGATCGCTCACTAAATCCCTTACCTTTGTTTTTAATCGAATTTCAAATGGAGGAATTTCAAGTATATTTAGAACTAGATAGATCTCAACAACACGACTTCCTATACCCACTTCTTTTTCGGGAGTATATTTATGTACTTGCTCATGATCATGGTTTAAATAGCTCGATGATGTCATTGGAAGGTGGGTTTTATGACAATAAATCTAGTTCACTAAGTGTGAAACGGTTAATTACTAGAATGTATCAACGGATTAATTTTAGTATTGCTGCTAATGATTCGAATCAAAATCCGATTTTTGGGCACAACAATAAGTTATATTCTCAAATTATATCAGAGGTATTTGCTGCTGTGGTGGAAATTCCATTTTCCCTACGGTTGGTGGCTTTTTTAGAAGGGAAAGAAATTGAAAAATCGCCTAATTTCCAATCAATTCATTCAATATTTCCTTTTTTCGAGGATAAATTGTCCCATTTAAATTATGTGTTAGATGTACGAATACCCTACCCCATTTGTCCCGAAATCTTGGTTCAAACCCTTCGCGAATGGGTAAAGGATGCCTCTTCTTTACATTTATTACGGTTCTTTCTCCACGAGTATTTTAATTCGAACAGTCTTATTACTCCAAAGAACTCTATTTCTGTTTTTTTAAAAAGTAATCCAAGATTGTTATTGTTTCTATATAATTCTCATGTATATGAATATGAATCCATCCTCTTTTTTCTCTGTAACCAATCGTCTCATTTACAATCAACATCCTTTCGAGTCCTCGTTGAGCGAACGTATTTCTATGGAAAAGTCGAACATCTTGTCGAAGTCTTTGCTAAAGATTTTCAGGACATCTTAGGGTTGGTCAAGGATCCTTTCATGCATTATGTTAGATATCAAGGAAAATCCATTTTGGCTTCAAAGGATACGCCTCTTCTGATGAATAAATGGAAATATTACCTTGTCGGTTTATGGCAATGGCATTTTCACGCGTCTTCTCAACCAGGAAGGGTTCAGCTAAACCACTTATACTTAGGCAAGTACGCTATTAACTTTCTGGGCTATCTTTCCGGTGTGCGACTAAATTCTTTGTTGGTACGGAGTCAAATGCTAGAAAATTCATTTCTAATAGATAATTCTGTGAAGAAGGTCGATACGACCGTTCCAATTATTCATCTGATTGGATCATTGACTAAGGCGCGGTTTTGTAACGCATTAGGGCATCCTATCAGTAAGTCGACTTGGTCCGATTTCTCGGATTCTCATCTTATCGACCGATTTGTGCGTATATGTAGAAATCTTTCTCAT